CTAAGAAAATATTACCTTTTTCTCTATCGTGGAGACCAGTGGGAAAAGAACTAGGAAGATTCTGAAGTATGTTATAGAGGCTATTTGTCCTAGAATTATGAATGGGTATTCTACTGGTTGTCTCCCTATTCAGGTTAGTATAATAAACGTTGCAATTAGAATTCAGAACATTATTTGGGAAAGTGGTCGAAAAGCAGATGAGTCTTTTTTCGATGTGTGAAGTAGGGGCATTAAAAATCACACCAATATTGATGCTAGTAGCGCTATTACTCCTCCTAACTTTTTGGGTATAGAGCGGAGTATTGCGTATGCAAACAAGAAGTATCATTCTGGTTGGATGTGAGGGGGAGTAACTAGGGGGTTAGCGGGAATAAAGTTTTCTGGGTCTTTTAGTGCCCCTGGGAATAGGAATGCTAGTGTAAATAGGATTGTTATTAAGGCGATGAACCCAACTGTGTCCTTGGTAGTGTAGTACGTGTGGAAAGGTGACTTGTCATAGTTTCTTTCTATTCCTATTGGGTTTTTGGCTCCCCTTTTGTGGAGAAATAGTAGATGAATTATGGCTAGAGCTGCAATAATGAATGGAAATAGGAAGTGGAAGGCAAAGAATCGTGTTAGGGTTGCTTTATCTACTGAGAATCCTCCCCATAGTCATTGAACTATGGTTGTTCCTATGTATGGTACGGCGGAGACTAGGTTTGTTATCACTGTTGCCCCTCAGAATGACATTTGTCCTCATGGTAAGACGTATCCCATAAAAGCGGTTAGCATCGTTAGAAGGAAGAGAATTACTCCTATTTTTCATGTTTCTACCTTTTTGTAGGAACCGTAGTATAGTCCCCGTCCTATGTGGCAGTATAGGCAGATAAAAAATAGGGAGGCTCCTTTGGCGTGCACTTTTCGCAGTAGCCAGCCGTATTTGACATCTCGGCATATGTGGCTAACGGAAGAAAAGGCCAAGGAAATATCTGCTGTGTAGTGCATAGCTAAGAATAAACCTGTGAGTATCTGTACTATAAGGCATAGTCCTAGTAGAGAGCCAAAGTTTCATCATATTGACAGGTTTGATGGTAAAGGGAGATCAACAAAGGTACCATTCAATATTCGGAAGATTGGGTGTTCCTTTCGGAGTGGGCTTGTCATAATTTCGTATTGTACGGTATATATGTAATGATAGTTTATTCTTTCCTTGTTCTAATGTTAGCCGGGAGAACTTTAGTTTTCTATAGGTTGTCCCCTTATTATTCAGCCCTTGGGCTAGTAATTGTGGCGGTGTCCGGTTGTGTAATTCTCGGAGTCTTTGGTGGGTCTTTTGTTGCCCTCATCTTGTTGTTGATTTATATGGGTGGGATGTTGGTTGTGTTTGCTTATTCCAGCGCTTTGTCTGCTGAACGATTCCCTACTGTCAGTAATTTGAGTGAGATTTTGGGCCTTTCCCTTTTCTTTTCGTCTTGGGTATTCGTCTCTTTCGACAATTTTCAAGATTTCTTTTTTTCGGCAAGAAGAATTGTCAAAAATGTTGGTTTGAGTGGGAGGAGAACTTTTTACGGCGCTGGCAGCGTTTTAGTATTGCTCGGTATATTTATTCTGCTGGTAGCGTTAGTTGCTGCTTTGATAATTTCTCGTGGGGCGGAAGTAAGCGTCCTTCGCGCTTTGTAGATGGCATGTCTAGAGCTATGACGTGATAATAAATAATAAAAATATTATTAGGGTCATTGTTACTAAAGAGGATACTATATATTGCTTTATTAGGCCTCTTTGTGTTGACTGATTAGTCTGTGAGGCGGTGGTGAACACTTTTCCGGCGCCTTGTGCACCTATTTGTTCTTGTCACCCGCGATCTAGAGTTCGAGAGGAGAGAAATAAAGAAGAGGTGAAAGAAGATAAGAGAGAAAGGGAGTGAAATACGTCTACGTAGAACCAATGGAAGGTTAATGCTTCTTGGCTTTGCTTTTTTAGCTTGGATGTTGACAGATATGATAGTAAGGATATAAGGAGGAATGTTCCTGTAATTGTGACTGTTAATGGTAGTTTCTTTGAGAGTCTGGGTAGGGTGAATGCTTGGGTGGTAAATATGAAGTTGGAAAAAAATCACCCTCTTATTATTGTTCCTATGCTTAAGCGTATTAGTGCTTTAGACAGATTTGTGTTTTCCTCTTTTATCGGTGAAAAAGCGCTCACCGATGGGTTTGCGAGAAAACAGAAGTACACTATCCGGAAGCTGTAGGCTGCTGTGAGTAAAGTAGCGATTAACGCTAGTAGAAGGCCCAGAGAATTGAGGAGGCTTGCTCTTGCTGTTTCTAGTATTAGATCCTTTGAGTAGAATCCTGCTAAAAATGGAATGCCCATTAGAGCTAGACTTCCTAAGGCAAGGCAAGAGGAGGTGACTGGTAATAGTGATCTCAATCCTTGCATCTTCCGGAGATCTTGTTCATCTTTTAATCTGTGAATTATTCTACCTGAACACAAAAAGAGCATTGCCTTAAAAAAAGCGTGTGTACATATGTGGAAAAAGGCGAAGAGGGGTTGAGATAGTCCTATGGCTATTACCATTAAGCCTAGTTGTCTTGTTGTTGAGTAGGCGATTATCTTCTTTATGTCATGTTGAGCAATTGCTGTTGTGGCGGCGAATAGGGCTGTTGTGCCTCCTAGGAGCAGTATTGTAGTTTGGAACGTTGGACTTGAGTTAAAAAGTTTCCTAGTCCGTATTAGAATGAATACCCCCGCTACTACCATTGTTGATCTGTGGAGTAGGGCTGAAACTGGGGTTGGGCCTTCCATTGCTGCTGGGAGTCATGGGTGGAGGCCAAATTGGGCGGACTTTCCTGCTGCAGCTAGTATTAGGCCAAACAGCATAAACGGGAGGAGGTTGGATTTGTCGGTACTAGTTGATGCAAGTATTTCCGTAAGGTTTCAGGAGTTTATCAGTAGAATTGATAAGGCCATAAAGGTTATCAAGCCAATGTCTCCTATTCGGTTGTAGATTACTGCTTCTAGGGCGGATCTTTTCGCGTCTCTGCGTGTTATTCATCAGCTAATCAAAAGAAAAGATAGGAATCCTACTCCCTCCCAGCCCAGAAAAATTAGGAAGAGCCTTTTTGAGCAGGTTAAAATTAGCATTTTCAGCAGGAAAATCGTTAGTAGTCGAAAGAATGCGGTAGCTTTGGGGTCTGCCTCCATGTAGTAGTAAGAGAATTCCATTATCGATCAAGTAACGTAAAGTGCAACGGTTAAGAAGATTAAAAAGTACTTATCGTAGAGAAAGTTGAGAGAAACTTTTGTTGATGTTTTGAATAATCAAACTGATAGTATTATTTTTGTGGACTGAAAGTCTAAGTATGTGAGTAGAGAGATAGAGATTATTGAAAGTAGTGTCAGGAACTTTAGTATTTTTATGGCAAAGGGGCCTCTTTTGTATCTAGAAGTTGTTTCCGAATTTTCTGTGGAAGTAGCTATTCCTGTTATTTTTGATGAGAAGGTTGTTTTCCTAGCATTGGTGGTATAGCTCTTGGAGAAGAAAAAGATTCTGACGAGTAGAATTATGATTATTCTTACTTTTATGGATGATAGTGTTATTGTTGGGTTTAGGGCCATCGAAATCTCTACGGGATTGAACCGCAGACTTCTTGGACTTAGCAGGACCAGAGTAAACCTATAGATTTCGGGCTTAAGACCAGGGTTTAACTGGTGTCTTCAGTGCCACAAACTGATATTTTAACCAAAACTTCTTTAGCCATGTTACTAGGCTTGATGTGGGGTTTACTATAATCAAAATTAGAGGTGTCGTGTGCAAAAACATTAGTAGGTGCTCTCGAGTTAGAGAGGTTTGGATTTTTGCCAGAAATGGTAGTGATCTTCTTTTCTGGGAGATTTGGAAGATTAGAAGTGAATAGATGGCTCCGAAGACGGTCGCTATTCCTACTATTGGAAATAAGAGTATTGACCATTTGATTAGTGCAGAGAGTATAAGAATTTCTCCTATCAATTTAGGGGATGGAGGTAGGCCCAGATTGGCTGCACACATCAGTAGCCATCAGATAGTCCTTAGAGGCAGGATCAGCTTAAATCCTCGGGTGATGGCTAGTGTTCGAGTATTTTTCCGTTCGTATATAGTTTTGGCTAGGCAGAAAAGGGCTGATGAGACTAGTCCGTGTGCTATCATCAACATCAAGGCTCCTTTTAGTCCCCAAGTCGTCTGGGAAAATATTCCAGCTGCTACGATTCTCATGTGGCCTACTGATGAGTAGGCAATTAAAGCCTTTAAGTCTGTTTGTCGGATGCAGATTATACTGGTTATTAAGGCTCCTCAGCTGCAGAAGACAGTAAGAATTAGTGTAATTGAGGAAAGAGATATCGTGGAGAATATTGTAATTAGACGCATTAGGCCATAGCCTCCTAACTTCAGAAGAATTGCCGCCAGTATCATTGAGCCAGCTACTGGCGCTTCTACATGAGCCTTTGGCAGTCAAAGATGGAATCCATAGATAGGCATCTTAACCAAAAATGCTATTATCGATAGGGCTCATCAGATTCTTAGCGTATTTAGAGGTAAGTCATTATTGTTTCAGCTAAGTTCAATTTTCGGAATTGAAAGAGAGGACACTTTTTTGTAAAAGAATATTAGACTAATTAATAGGGGAAGAGAGCCAAATAGAGTGTAGAATATGAAATAAAGTCCTGCTTGAAATCGTTCCATTTGCGCTCCCCATCGGGTTATCAGTATCAGGGTTGGTATTAGTGTAGTTTCAAACGCTACATAGAATAGGACCAGTTCTAATGATGCGAAAGTTATTACTAGGGATGTTGTAATAATGGTTATTAGCAAAACAAATGTTCGTTGTTTAGCAAGCGGGTTTGCTTTGGTGTGTCCCTTGCTTGCCAGTAAGGCTAATGGAGTTAGCCAGCACCTCAGAATCGTTAGAGGGGTTGAAATGGAATCTAAGGCTAGTATTCTCGACAGGTTATGCCATTTTCTCGCCCAGTGGTTTTTTATTAGAAATATTGATGCGAAGGAAAGGGCTGTCGTTTGAACGATCGTGGTGGTTCAAAGCTTTTTATGCGGAGTAAGCATTGTTGTTAGCATTACTCCTATAGTTATGGAGATTAAGGTTATCATTTATATATTTATTTTGCTCATTCTAGTCCTCCTTTAATTCATTCAAAGGCTAGTCCTAGCGCTAGTATTACCATGAAGATTGAGGTAGATAGTAGGAGGATTCTTGGGTCTGCCAGGGTTTGGGCTGTTGGGAGTGGGAATAGCAGTGCTATTTCTAGATCAAACAGGAGAAACAGTATTGCTACCAAGAAGAATCGAAAAGAGAACGGTAGCCGCGCTGATTTTAGGGGGTCAAATCCGCATTCGTATGGGGAGTTCTTTTCCTCATCTCTTTTTCGCCTTGGGAGCATTTGGCCTGCGAGGGCTAGCACTAGGGAGATGGTTATTATTAGTGAGAGGATTATAAGTAACGAGGTCATTATTTATATATGAAAAGGAGAAATGGCAGATAGGAATGCGTTCGGCTTGAAACCGTATCGATGGAGGTTTGAATCCTCTTTTCTCTTATGATCCTCATCAGTAAATGCAGACGTAGAGGAAGAGTCATACTACGTCAACAAAGTGTCAGTACCAAGCGGCCGCTTCAAATCCAAAGTGGTGATGAGCTGAAAAGTGAAAGTTTACTAGTCGGAAAAAGCAAACCAGTAGGAAGGTGGTTCCTATGATTACGTGTAGCCCATGGAACCCTGTAGCAACAAAGAATGTAGAGCCGTAGACTCTGTCGGCAATTGTGAAGGGAGAATCATAATATTCTCAGGCTTGTAGGATTGTGAAGTATACTCCAAGCGCTACGGTTAGAAATAAGGCTTGGATGGCTTCAGCGCGATTTCCTGCAAGTATTCTGTGGTGTGCCCATGTTATTGTTACTCCTGATGAAAGGAGGACTGCTGTGTTTAGTAGGGGGACTAAAAATGGGTTTAGTGGGGTTATTCCTGTTGGTGGTCAAGTCACTCCTATTTCTACTGATGGGGCTAGTCTTCTGTGGAAGAAAGCCCAAAAGAAAGCGAAGAAGAAGCAGACCTCTGAGGTAATAAACAAAATCATTCCATATCGCAGTCCTTTTTCCACGATTGCTGTATGTCTACCTTGGAATGTAGCTTCTCGTATGACATCACGTCATCAGTTTATCATTGTTGTTATTAGTAGTAAGAATCCGACGATTAAAAGGAGAGTCGACGTTGTGTGAAATCAAAGGACGAGTCCTGCTGTTAACATTAGACCTCTTATAGCCCCTGTTAGGGGTCACGGGCTTTGGTCTACTAGGTGGTATGGGTGTTGATGAGCCATAATTTTACAGGTTCTGTTGGAGGTAGAAGTGTACTAGTGCTGTGAAAACATAAGCCTGTATGCAAGCTACAGCAATTTCCAAAATAAATAGGAGAGCTAGGATTATAAATATTGTTAGGCTAATTATCGGGGTTGAGGCTAAAAGCCATGTAGCGGTGGATAGTAGGAATATTAATAAATGCCCTGCAGTAAGGTTTGCGGCGAGTCGTAATCCTAGGGCTATCGGTTGTGCAAATAGGCTGACTGTTTCTATTCCTACCATTAGCGGAATTAGTGCTCTTGGGGTTCCCTGTGGAACTAGGTGGCTAAGTCGTCTGTTGAAGGCTATGTAGAAGCCTAGTATATTGACTCTCATTCATAGTGGGACTCCTAGTCTGTAGGTAAGAGATACGTGTCTCGTTGAGGTAAAGGCGTATGGGAATAGTCCTAGTAGGTTGATGGAAAGAACTAGAATGAAGACTCTAGTTATTAGGCCGGCTCAGGGAGCTGTATTCGGGTTTGTTTTTTGAAATATTATTGTTAACACTTGGTGTCGGAAATTTAGTCAGATGGTTTGAAATCGCGAGGGGGCTCAGTTGGTTGGGGAGATAAAGAATAGTCACGACATTGCTAGTATAATGGAGAGAATGTTCATTGGCAAAAATAACAGCGTGTCTGGAAAAAATTGACCAAAAATTCTGTTTACTACGATCATTGTCAAGTATTTGTTGTCTTCTTTATTTCTGAGGACTCTCTTCTGCTATCTGGGGTTTTCTGGCTTTGTCTGGTAGTTACAATAGCGAAGGTTATGGCAAGAGCTATTCATATTATGAAAAAATTGATGATTCATCATGAAAATTCTAGTTGTGGCACTCCTTAATGATAGGGTTTAACTATCTTCGTTTAAATTAAGAGTTTAATGCTTTTATTAAGCTAATTAAGGCAGTGTTATTAGTAGAAAGGGCGAGGCTATTCTTCTAGAAATGTTGATACCCAGTTTTCAAATGTTTTGAATGGCACAGCCTCTATAACTATTGGCATAAAACTGTGATTTGCCCCGCAAATTTCTGAGCATTGTCCATAGAATAGGCCTGTTCGTGAGGCAAAGAAGGTAGTTTGATTTAGTCGTCCTGGGACTGCATCCATCTTTATACCTAGGGAGGGCACGGCTCACGAGTGTAGGACGTCTGCCGAGGAAACTAGAACTCGGATTGGGTTTTGCATTGGTAAGATCAGTCGGTTGTCTACCTCTAACAGTCGCGGATTTCCGTGTGAAAGATCTGTAGTTGGAATCATGTAGGAGTCGAATTCTAGGTCTTTGTAGTCTGTGTACTCATAACTTCAGTATCACTGGTGACCTATTGCCTTTATGGTAAGAAATGGGTCGTTTACCTCGTCCATTAGGTAGAGGAGTTGTAAGGAGGGCAAGGCTATAAATACTAGAGTTATTGCAGGAACTACTGTTCAAATTGTCTCCAGCTCTTGCCCTTCAAGGAAAAACCGGTTGGTTCTTGAGGAGATTAGAAGAGAGGCTAGTCCGTAAAATACTAGTACTGTAATTAGTGTTAGGACTATGAGGGCGTAGTCATGGAAATAAGTTAGTTCTTCCATTAGTGGGGAAGATGCATCTTGTAGGCCAAATTGTGCTCAAGTTGCCATTCTAGTGTTGTAAAAGGTTAAGACTCGCTACTAAGTCGGAGGAGTGTGTTCGGGATAAGGCTACCATGAGCGACAGGCCAAGTCTCGCTTCACATGCTGATAGCGTAAGAAGGAGGAGATTGAAGGTAGTTTTTTGCAGGAGGAGGAGATTTGTTTTCCATAAGGCTATTCCTATAAATAGGGAAATCAGAAGCAGCTCTAAGCATAGGAGGATTGAAAGAAAGTGCAGTCGTTTTAATAGTATCCCTATTAGTCCTAGATAAAACATGGAGAGAATTATTATTAATAGTGCGATTTAGGAGTTTTGGGGTCAAACCAAATTTTCTTGAGCCGAAACCAAGTGTTTTAATTAAACTAACTCTTAAATGCTTACTTAACTATTATGATTGTTGAAGGTGTTTCGTCGAATGTGTGATGAGAGGGGGGAAAAGATGTGTATTGTCATTCTAGCGAAGTATAGGAGAATTCTGGGGTAGTTGCTTGTCGTTGTGACGCGAAGGCCTCTCAAATTAGGAATAGGAAAAAAAGCATTGCTACCAACGAGATTATTGATCCTATTGATGAAACTGTTTTTCATAAAGTGTATGCGTCTGGGTAGTCCGAATATCGTCGGGGCATTCCTGCTAGTCCTAGGAAATGTTGCGGAAAGAATGTTAGGTTAACCCCAATGAACATTATGAAGAAATGAACCTTTCTTCATAGTGGGTGGAAGTTGTACCCTGAAAATAGAGGAAATCAATGTGAAAACCCTGCGAAGATGGCAAATACTGCTCCCATTGATAGCACATAGTGGAAGTGGGCTACTACGTAGTAGGTGTCGTGTAAGATAACGTCTATAGAGGAGTTAGCTAGTACAATTCCTGTTAATCCTCCTAAGGTAAAAAGGAAGACGAATCCCAGTGCTCAGAATAGAGGGGTTTCTCATTGAAGGTTTGATCCCTGGAGAGTTGCCATTCAGCTAAAGACCTTTATTCCGGTTGGAACTGCTATGATCATTGTGGCTGCAGTAAAGTAGGCTCGTGTATCAACGTCCATTCCAACTGTGAACATGTGGTGTGCTCATACTAGAAATCCCAGGATTCCTATAGCGATCATCGCATAAACCATTCCGAGGTAACCAAATGGTTCTCTCTTTCCGGCGTAGTGGGCTATTACGTGTGAGATCATTCCAAACCCGGGAAGGATTAGAATATAGACTTCTGGGTGCCCAAAAAATCAAAATAGGTGTTGAAACAGAATTGGGTCTCCTCCTCCTGCTGGGTCAAAGAATGTTGTTTTGATGTTTCGGTCTGTTAGTAGCATTGTTATGGCTCCAGCTAGTACTGGTAGGGACAGTAATAGTAAGAAGGCAGTTACGAATACTGACCAGACAAATAAAGGCAGTCGGTCAAAGGAGATCCCTGGAGTTCGCATATTGATAATGGTTGTAATAAAGTTAATTGAGGCCAGGATAGACGATGCACCTGCTAAATGTAGGGAAAAAATAGCTAAGTCTACTGACCCTCCGGCATGTGCTAGGTTTCTTGATAGAGGGGGGTAAATAGTTCATCCTGTTCCTGCTCCTCTTTCAACTCCTGCTGATGCTAGTAGTAGTATAAACGATGGAGGTACTAACCAAAATCTCATATTTTTCATTCGTGGAAATGCCATGTCTGGTGCCCCTATCATCAAGGGGATTAGTCAATTTCCAAATCCTCCTATCATTATAGGCATGACCATAAAGAAAATCATTACTAGGGCGTGTGCTGTTACGACTACGTTATAAATTTGGTCGTCCTGTAGCAGTGAGCCTGGTTGTGCTAGCTCTGCTCGAATTATTACTCTCATGGCTGTTCCAACCATCCCTGCTCAGGCTCCGAAGATTAAATAAAGTGTTCCAATATCCTTGTGATTAGTTGAGAAGAATCATCGTCTTAGTTGCATGTTTTTTAAGTTAACGTCTTTAGTGTTTGCATTATTGCATGGACACTCTCTTTTCGTTCCTTTCGTACTAGGAGAGAGAGTTCACTCGTAGATAGAAACTGACCTGGCTCTCGCCGGTCTGAACTCAGATCACGTAGGACTTTAATGGTCGAACAGACCAACCCTTAAAAGCTTCTGCACCTTTAGGATGTCCCGATCCAACATCGAGGTCGCAAACCTTCTTGTCAATATGGACTCTCAAAGAAGATTACGCTGTTATCCCTGCGGTAACTTATTCCTTTGATCACCTGAGTGGATCAATTTATTCTTATTATTAATAGTGAGAGAGTTGTTTTTCTTTGGTTAAACTTTTTAAAAAGTAATTGATAGCGTAGGGTAGTTTTTCTACGCGGTTGCCCCAACCAAAGCTTCATACGAAAAGTTAGCAGTCTTCTTATTAGTAGAGTTAATTGTAATTAGCAGATTAGAAGATTTAGGTAGGTTCGTATTTTGCTTCAGCTCGACAGGGTCTTCTCGTCTAGCGAGCTTATTCCCGCCTCTTCACGGGAAAGTGAGTTTCAGATTCAGAAAAAGGAGACAGTTTAGTTCCGTCTTGCCATTCATGCTAGTCTCTATTTAGGAGACAAATGATTATGCTACCTTCGCACGGTCAAGATACCGCGGCCGTTTAACTATTAGTCACTGGGCAGGCAGGACCCTCTATGTTTCTAGTGTAATTGGCAGAGGGCGATGTTTTTGGTAAACAGGCGAAACTTTCCTTTGCCGAGTTCCTTCTCTTTCTTTTGCTGTAGTATTGTTTCTCCTGAGTTGGAAGACAATATGAAAAATCTGGTTTCTAGGGGAAATATTTTTCTTCCGTGGTTAAGGTTGTATAGTAAACAGGCGAAACTTTTCTTACTCGTATTAGCATAGGTTCTTCCATGTTAAGGAGTATCTTGCTATCTCTGGTTGGTAGGGTGAGGTAGTTTATCAGTAATTTTTTAGAACAAGGAAAAAAGAGCTTTAACGCTTTCTGATAAGTTGGCTGCTTCTAGGCCTACTTGGGTTTGGTAGTTCTATTTTTTCTTATTTTTGACTTTACCTTAAGTTTTCGGATTTTCCCGGGTTGGGCCTTAGGCTTGTCCCTAAGGCCCTGACTTTCCCTTTGCTTAGGCTTAAAACTATAATTTTATATTGCTAAAGTTTGTTTGGGCTAATGAGAAAGCTTGGCTTAGACCAATTTTGCGAGAAACCAGCTATCACCAGGTGCGTTAAGCATTTCACATCTAACCCCATCTTTTTATTCTACTATTGTAACAGTAGTGCTATTCTCCTATAGAGAAGACGGGGTTAGCTCACTTGGTTTCGGGTAAAGATTATTTGTGTCTTTGTTCTTGCTAATCCATTATACACGAGGTAAAAGAGTTAACTTTTCCTGCTTTTAGTTTTGATTTTTAAGGTTATTTCAAACTTTCCCTTGCGGTACTTTTCATGTAAGTCTGTCTAGAAGGCGTTCTTATAATTTTACTAAATTAAATGAATGTTTTTGTGGATAGATATTGTTGAGGAATTGTAGTTGAGTTTTGCAGCTTAGTTGTTAAACTTTTTATATATTCATATATAGTGGTGGAATAATTGGGATTCCTATAGTTCTAACAGTGAAGGCTACTGAGAGGAATCAAGTCTTTGCTGGGAGTATACTTGTCTTCGTTTTTTTTCGTCAGGAGGAGAGACTAAGTATGTGTTGTGGGAATAGAGATAGGCTTGTTTTGAAAGCTATTCGAAGATAAAAGAATAATCTTAGAAGTCTTCCTAGGATTAACAAAGAGGACAAGATTATAAATCTTTTTCCAATAAGTGTTGAGAGTGAGAAAAACTTAATCATAAATCCTGTTAATGGGGGGAGCCCCCCAAGCGATAAAATAGTGATTATTACGAGAGCTGGGGTTTTTGGGGAGAGGTACGAAGTTATTTTTAAGTGTCCGAGTGTGAATATTTTCAGATGTTCGGCTAGTAAAAATATGGATGTTTTTATAACCAAATATATGAAAAGCATGATGAGGGCAACATTGGTGGAATAGAATGATGTGATTACTATTCACCCCATGTGTCCTATGGAGGAGAAAGCCAAGATCTTTCGTACTTGGGTTTGGTTAAGTCCCCCTCACCCGCCAACTACCACTGAGATTAACCCTGCTAGTATGAGCAGGTTTCTTTTTACTAGTTGAGAAAATGAAAACAATAATATTAGTGGAGCAATCTTCTGTCAGGTGGATATAATTAGTCCTTGTATAAACGGGAGGCCTTGAAGAACGTCTGGGAATCAAAAGTGACAAGGAGCTAGTCCTAACTTGAAGGCTAGGGCTATGGATAGTGATATGGTTCTTACCGGTTTTGTTGGGCATAAAATTGATCAGGAACCGAAAAATCAGGCTTTTATTAGAGCACTTTTTAGAATAAGTGCGGCTCTTATTGCTTGTATTAGAAAATACTTTATTGCTGCCTCTACTTTTCGTGGGGTAAAATTTGCGCACAGCAATGGGATTAGGGCTAACGTTCTTAATTCTAGGCCTGTTCATATGATAAATCAGTTTTCTCTTGAAACTACTATGAAGGTTCCTAGTATGATTCTTACGGCAAGGAAAAGGGAGGTTAGACGGTGCATAGAGCTTGAAGGGAGTTTAACCCTTAACTATCTAATTATCAGCTAGACGCCTTATCTTTTAGGAGCAAGCTCGTTAGGAATTTAGAATATGGGGAGGGAGATGCCAGTCAAGAGACAAACGGTTATTACCGAGCACAGTGCTCCTATGGTGAAAGGAAGGTAGCTCTTTCATGTAAGGAACATTAGTTGATCGTACCGGAATCGCGGGTAAGCGGCGCGGACCCACAAAAATAAAAGAACTAGGAAGGTTGTCTTAATTCCTATAACTAGTACTTTTAGGGGAAATGTTTTGCTGATTGGTGAAGGCCCGCCCATAAAGAGGGTTACAGAAAATAGGTTCATTATAATTATTTTAGCATATTCTGCTATAAAAAATAGAGCAAAGGGACCTCCAGCGTACTCTACTTTGTATCCAGAGACTAGTTCAGATTCTCCTTCTGTAAGGTCAAATGGTGCTCGATTAGTTTCTGCTAGTGTAGAAACGAATCATATAAAGAATAGCGGTAGGCAAGATAAGCTAAATCAGGAAAATTCTTGAACGTTTACTATATATAATAAGTTAAAACTTCTAGAGATGATTATTATAGAGAGTAGAATAAGGCCCAGTCTAATTTCGTAGGAAATAGTTTGAGCCACAGCTCGAATAGCTCCTAATAAGGAGTACTTTGATTTAGACGCCCATCCTGAGCCAAGAAGAGAGTAGACTGATAAACTTGATATTCCTATTACTAGGAGAAGAGAGAGTTGAAGGTCAATAGTAGGGGTCTTCACTGGCATGAATCTTCAGAGGGTTAGGGCCAGGAAAATAAACAGGACAGGAGAGAAAAAGAACAAGTATGGGGAAGCTGTTGACGGCTTTAGGGTTTCCTTAATGAATAGCTTTAGTCCGTCTGCAAATGGTTGGAGGAGGCCATATGGGCCAACTACATTAGGCCCCTTACGGAATTGCATGTAGCCCAGGACCTTTCGTTCTGCCAATGTTAAGAAAGCTACTGCTAGTAAAACTGGCACTAAAAAGGAGAGAAGTTCTATTACCTTAAAGATTATAATCATTAGCTGAAAAAAGGGGTTGAACCTTTGATTGGAAGGTCTTAGGCCTTCTGCATTAACCACTTTGCTACTTCAGCTTACTCTATCTTAGGTTCTCGCTAAGACCCTCTGATTGGAAGTCAGAAATACTGTTGTACTCATAGAGTAGTAAGAAGAGGAGTTTAACCTCTGTTTATGGGTTTACAATCCACCACTTGGCTCTCAGTCATCTTACTTAGAAGTCTAGTTAAATATATAACTTTGGGTTGTCAGGCCAAAATTACTGGTTAGATTCCAGTGTCTTCTGGAGAGTAAAAAGTAGGAGGAGGTCTTTATCCTTCCATTTTCAGGGTATGAGCCTGAAAGCTTGGTGTTAGCTTATCCTACTATGATTATCTATATATGTATCAAGATATAGCTAGTTAGAAAGCCCCTCTTTTACACGGAGTTGACATCTGTGCAATTCAGATTATCTTGAAGCCTCGGCAGATGGTTATTCTGCATCTTAGGATTTGCAATCCAAAATGTTGAGTTACACTACGAAGCCCAAGGACTAAGAAAGTTCCATTCTTATTAAAAGCTTTGAAGGCTATCAGTTTTTTTAACTTAAGTCCTTTATAGTAATTATTGTGGTTTTAGTTTAATAGAAAAAACTTTTGCTTTGCAAGCAAAGACTCCTGGTTTAAGTCCTGGAAACTACAGCTGAAAGGGGGAGTTGAACCTCCGGTAGAAGATCCTAAGTCTTTTGCATTAACCACTTTGCTATTTCAGCCTGGGTAGGTAGGTTTTTATCCTACTGTCTCTTGGTTAACGGCCAAGTGCCTTTTCATTTAGCTACAACCCATAGATAAAGGGTAGTTTAATAGGAAAAACGAAGAACTTTGACTTCTTAGTAGCGAGTTCGATCCTCGCCTCTTTAGGGACTCAGGAAAATAAGATTTACACTTATACTGATAACTCCCAAAGCTATTGTTCTCTTGTTAAACTATTTCCTGTTCGTAATGTATATATATATAAGGAATCCCCCCCCCCCCCCCCCCCCATATCCGAAAAGGAGAATACTATCCACCCGAACGACGCCAGGAGAGAGGGGGGTATAAAGCTATGATGGGATAGCCATGTGGCCTCTTGAGGCCTTAAGAAGGATTTTAACCTTCCTCACTGGTTTACAAGACCAGGTGCTGTGCTATTAGCTTTTAAGGCTAAAAGCTCCTATTGAGAGTTTAACTCAAACTTAGAGCGTGAAAAGCTCTTGTTGTAATTCAACTATAGGGGCAAGTTTTCCAGGCGCATCTTCCGATACGCCTACTGTGTTACGACTTTTCTCCCCTTGCTTATTGGTTTTTGCTAGGCGAGAGTGACGGGCGATGTGTACGCATCCCAGAGCTAACTTCAGTACTATTCTCTTCTAGTACTTACTGCTGAATCCAGTTTCAAAAGAGGGTTTCACTTCTTTATTCACGGGCTGTCTGGGTGACTTTGTAGCTCACCAGTTCCTAACCCATAAGCTGCACCTTGATCTGACGTTAAGGCTTGTTGCCTTAGTGTGAACTTTCTTGAGAAGTAAGCTTACGACGATGGTATACAGGCTGTAGTTTTACTAGGGTTAGTGAGGTGTTTCGTGGGTTATCGATTCAACGGCAAGCTCCTCCAGGTAGGTTTGGGAAACCGCCAAGTCCTTTAAGTTTTAAGCGTGTGGCTTGTAGTTCTCTGGTGGGTTATATTGGTTTACGGCTAAGTATAACAGGGTATCTAATCCTGGTTTAGATCTTAGCTTTCGCGGGAACAAATGATTTATGTTGATTATTGGAAATTTTCTCAAAATTAGCTTTTTACCGCTCGGTTGGGACTTTAATCAAAATTAGCTTTTTACCGCTCTTTTTACCGTAATTTCTTAGCTTCAGGGTGTACGTATAACCGCGGTGGCTGGCACGTACTTTACCCCCCTCTTCTTCTTAACTAGATCTAGATGTCTCTAATTGTCTAATGTTTAGCACTGCAGGTGTGGTGGTATTAACTTGGCGTCTTTGGCTGTGGGAGTTGTGCCTGATGCCACTATGCACTATTGCCCCTTTTCTAAAAGGGGTATTTGGAGGGGATAGTGGGTTATACTTCACTGGTCTGTTATGTTAGCTTGCATGTGGCAGTTTGGAAAAAGTTAAGATCGGGACTAGGACCAAATCGGCTGCTAAGGGAGGGACTTTAACCCCCTTTGGAGCATTTTCAGTGCTTTGCTTTTAGCTGTTAAGCTACCTTTGC